TGGAATTTATAGAATATGATTGAATTGCGTAAATTGCGTAATATAAATAGAAAATATAATAAGAATAGTATTTATTGTAATTGTATTTATTTTATTAAGTACATGCTGATACGGCTATCTATTTTATCCATATATCACATCTTTTATTGTAATTTCACTTGGGACAACGTGAGTCACACTCCATCAAAATTTGTATTTTCTATTCAATATATTCAATGAAAAATTGAAACAGGAGAATTCTCTATAGGGATATGTACATAAGAGAGAGATCCGGTTTGATATCTGGGTAACAATTTCTGTTCTGGGGTTTACATATACACATATATGTTATTATAATTATAATTGATAATTGAAAAGGATTGCTTATTAAAAAAAAAATGAATACTGATTAGTCATAAATCAATTTGATTTTCTTTTGCTATTCAATGAAACAAAATTTCATTGGAGATAAAAATGGAAGAATCGTTCGCTAATTCAAAGTAAATTGTTAATGGTTCCAATTTGTCCTGAATTTTGCAGTCTGTGACCGGAAATCCGTTTTTTCTACTCTCAATAAAAAAGAGAAGGGATGTTTTTAAGCGATGTATATTTTAAGATACAATCAATCGAAGAGGAGAATCTAAACTAGATCCAATAAAAAACAGGAATTTCTTTTTAAAAAAGGATAAGTACAATGGTATTCAAGATAAAAAAAGGAGTGAGTAATAGAATTAGAATATAGATAATATTTTTATCCATTTTGGACCGAATTTGGCGGCATGGCCAAGTGGTAAGGCGGGGGACTGCAAATCCTTTATCCCCAGTTCAAATCCGGGTGTCGCCTGATCAACAAAAGATTTTTTATTTCTTTCCTATCTTGCCGATCTAATTCGACGAATTCTTGCTCCGCAAGAAGCAGAGGCAAAGGACTAAGTGGGCGTGTCAATACTCGATTTTTATAACCCATGGTGTAGGTTTTCTAAAAGACTGTAATTTTTTTTTCTCAAAATTGAGGTGTAGCCCAAATCGGTATCAATAGGGATGAAGCAACTCTCACTTATTACTTTAATGATTGACTCTCACCATTTATTTGATTTTTCAATTGAATCAAATAAATGGTGAGAGTCAATTCCGGGATTCAGAACTAAAGTCGGAAATCTCGGTATCCAAAGGTTCCTAAGGGACACTCTGTTTTTGCTACTAGAATTGAAGAAGAGATTATACGAAAGACTATAATAACAAGATCTCTTAAATTACCCTTATTCAAAGTAGTGTCTCGTGACTCCGTCTGGTATTAAAAGAGTAAAGGTTAAAGTTGAAAAAAAGAATGTATTAATTAATAGTGGTGGTGAGTTCTCCGGATTTTTTCACAGAAAGAAAGACAGTAAGCTTAGATCAAATAGGAAATAGAGGTATCTGATAGATAGTTATCTATCGTGATGGTATATTTTTATGCTTTTTGCTTAGTAAGGAAAGGAATTAATATCAAAACAAACAATAGGTCTTACTATTCTTACATGCTCCATATAGAAGCATTCCTTTGATATTTCCAAGGAAAAGGCGTGTGTATCATCGTATTTGTACTAAATGCTTCCTGATTTTACCAGAAACCCTAAAATATATAAACTTGTTACGAGTGTATTCATTGAATTGGTTCATCAATAAATAGTCTTACCTATTTTGACTCTGCGCCATTGATTCCGCTATGATTATTAATCAATAATAGAATAATTCCTTCATAGAAATAGGGGACATAATTCACATGGATATAGTAAGTCTTGCTTGGGCTGCTTTAATGGTAGTCTTTACATTTTCCCTTTCACTTGTAGTATGGGGAAGGAGTGGACTCTAGGGCTGGGCACTACTAATTGCTCAATCGAACCGTATCAATTCTTTATTGATCATTTTGCGAAGCCCTAAAAAAAGAAAAATGTCTTCCAAATTGTACTGGAATACAGTAATGAATGATTACCATAATTGTATTTCGAAACTCAAATCTACGCATGATAGGCGATTTTTTCCAACCTAATTTTTCCTAAATATTCTATTTTAGTGAATCAGCTCTTATCATAATTATGGATATTACAATAAGAAAAACTAATACTATTTTTTTTTCTTTATTTATTTCCCCTTTTTCTTTTACCTTTCTAAAAGAAAGTCGTTCTGCTATTACGACAATACATATTTTCTTTCTATCGGAAACGAAGCGATTAGTGATTGGCCAAAGAGATCCGACACATAAGAAAATGAGATCTTTCTTCTGTTGAGCGATCCACATATCACACATTTAACATTTATTTTAGACTACTAGAAAAGTTTTTATGCTTTTTTTGATTCATCTCATGTTTAAGCATGAAAAATGGACAGGGTCTGCTCTACTCCTTTTACAAATCCGAAGAAGTTACTGTATAACTTAACTCCGCGGATCATCCGTTAATTGTTCAATCAATGACTTCTTGAGATGGGAAATCAAACTAAAAGAAATAAAGTGCTATCTATATGTACATCTAATATATGTACA